TTACTCCAAATTTCTATGAAATACAAGATGCTCATTGAATGATAAGGAAACTAATGTTCACTTATACGACACAACTCCAGATTTCATTCAAGTCAAGGAATATTTTTACGTTCTGTTCTAGATGAAACAGAGTAACTGGACTCTAGTTCGTATTATGGATAGGCCTAAAAAAGGCTTCATTGCTATTCCCGAATTTGGAAAAGATAATATCTATTTTGTATGAGCAGAAACAAAAAGATGAATCAAAAGAGTTCTGCACCATGAACTTTGTACCGCGCACATCACTTAGACAGACCTCGGAAAGTAACGTAAGCAAGAGTGAAGAAATAGAATAAATATAAAAGAAAAAGCGAAATTCCGAAATAAAAAGGGATTGAATTTTATTTGTACTGTGTCTGAAATGCATCCTGTCTATTCCTATCCTTCAACCCCTCTATACTTTTTTTAAGTTTTTTTTAAACTTTTTTCTTTTTTTTTTTTTTGATATATATATATATGAAGACTTAGCACTCTTTTTGAGTGAGAGAAAGCACAATATGAACAAACAAGAAAGAAAAAAGAAAAAAAAAAAGGGAACATAATCCCACTTTAGTTCTTTACCATAACCATACATATATTTTTTACCCATCTCTAAAAATGGAGGTATATATCTATACGCTAGATGAATAAGTATGTATCATGCTCTTGACTATTAACGAATATATATCCTGATCTGTCTCGATTAATTTGTATGAATATCTATCCGATATATTATTCATGTGTCAGGAACCAGATTTGAACTGGTGACACGAGGATTTTCAGTCCTCTGCTCTACCAACTGAGCTATCCCGACCATTTCCCGTGCATTATCCTAGTAGAGTACTTGTATCTATGTCAATTAAAGGGACTAAATCTAAATAAAGTAAAGTATTAAATAAAGTAAAGTATTCAAAAATTTTATCTAATAAATGTAAGGATAATGATATGGAATGTGAATGATTCAATAATAGAGATTCCTTGCCCATATATGTTCATTTGTACAGGTATCGTATCTATCCAAATTGGGATAAGATCCAAAGATTTCTCTTCGGATCCGTTTGTGAAAGAGTAGAGTGAATGAGAAAGAAAGATAGTGAATTTTGTTTGAACCACTGATGAAAAAAAAAAAGAGGATAAATAGTTAGGAAGTAAAATGGACTTTTTGTTGGGGATAGAGGGACTTGAACCCTCACGATTTCTAAAGTCGACGGATTTTCCTCTTACTATAAATTTCATTGTTGTCGGTATTGACATGTAGAACGGGACTCTCTCTTTATTCTCGTCCGATTAATCCGTTTTTCAAAAGATCTATCAAACTCTGGAATGAATGATTTGATCACTGAATATTTGATTCTTCCTTCAACTTCGATTGGAATGGATTCACAATAACTCTGAATTTTTTCTTTCATATTCATATATATATATATATTATTCGATAGATTCGGGTCGTGATTAATCGTTTGATATGTTAGTATGTATACGTACGTATTAGATATATTATATAAGGCCGTCCTTTCTGTAATTTCGATAGAGGAATTCCAGCTACCAACACAACGTAGTCAACTCCATTCGTTAGAACAGCTTCCATTGAGTCTCTGCACCTATCCTTTTTTATTCTAGTTTTATAAACCCTTGTTTTCTCAAAATAAAGATTTGGCTCAGGATTGCCCATTTTTAATTCCAGGGTTTCTCTGAATTTGGAAGTTACCACTTAGTAGGTTTCCATACCAAGGCTCAATCCAATCAAGTCCGTAGCGTCTACCAATTTCGCCATATCCCCTTTTGATTTGAGACCAAGATCCTGTTGGAATTCCACCCATCTCTTTCATTTATTTTGGAACCGTTGAATTCATTAGATAATGATTCCCATATCGAAAAAGTGTATGCTGCTATTTGATTTTTTTGGCGATCCTCTATCAGTTTATTTCTATTGGATAAACCTTGTTTCAATCAGAAATGATTCTATCATTGATGTATCTGCAATTCAATATGGATAGATATATCCCATATATATATATGTTTCTCCCTCCCTTTCTTTTTTACAGTGCGATTTTGAATACTGGAACGGTCGATATTCATTCTTCTTTTTTTTTTTCGTCCTATCTCTTCCTTTTCCGAATGAAACCAGAAAAATGTCTCATTCTAATTTGGATTGTATCTTTATCCTTATCTTATCTTTTCTTAGGACCGATCCGCTCGCTATACGCTATAATTATAGCTATAACTGCTTTACTTTAAGAAATAAATAAATTTTATATTAAGATTAGATTTTTTATAAATTTATAATTTTAAATTCTCATTAAATATATACATATTCATTAACATATATATACATATTTAAAAATATAAATATGATGTATAAATATATAAATAAAATGTATAAAATGCATAAAAAAAGAATAGAATGTATAAATAATAATTAATGTAATTAATATGATATAATGAAAATTCTACTAATTAGTCATATACTAATTAGTCATATATTTCTATTAGAAAAATATCTATTAGAAAAATAGAATTCTATTAATTCTATTTAGTTATATCTAGTTCTATATTATTAGTTATAACTATCTATATTATTAGTTATAACTAATATATCTAATGATATATATAATGATATAGATATAACAATAGAACTATGAACTATATAGTTCATATTAAATTAATAGCTAATAGCCCTAAGCTAAGATCCAGCAGTTTCCTGAATTCCTATACACTATTTCTATTTGTTATACTATTTCTATTTCTGTTATGTGAGCCCGCTTAGCTCAGAGGTTAGAGCATCGCATTTGTAATGCGATGGTCATCGGTTCGATTCCGATAGCTGGCTTTTTTTTTCTCTATCGATTTTTCCATGATTGATAATCTCTCCTTTTCTCAAAATGTTGGATCACCGATCTATTATGTCGTGGTAACTTGTAACTATGAATAAAAAATGGATTGGAGCAATTAGATCTCTACAGAACAAATCATAAAACGGAGCCTCAACTTCCTATATATACATATACAAAAAATCCGGATATTAATGGAATTCATTTCATTCTACTTTGTAATACTTCAGTAAATTTAGCTTTGCTTTGTTTATCCTTTAGTTCAGTCTTAATTTAAGATTTATTCTGTAAAATGAAATTTCAATAAAATAAAAAAAGGAGTCTTTATGTCTCGTTATCGAGGACCTCGTTTCAAAAAAATACGCCGTCTGGGGACTTTACCAGGACTAACTAGTAAAAGACCTAAATCCGGAAGTGATCTTAAAACCCAATTGCGTTCTGGGAAAAGATCGCAATATCGTATTCGTCTAGAAGAAAAACAGAAATTGCGTTTTCATTATGGTCTGACGGAGCGACAATTAGTTAGATATGTACATATCGCTGGAAAAGCCAAAGGGTCAACAGGTCAGGTTTTACTACAACTACTTGAGATGCGTTTGGATAACATCCTTTTTCGATTGGGTATGGCTTCGACCATTCCTGGAGCTAGGCAATTAGTTAACCATAGACATATTTTAGTTAATGGTCATATAGTGGATATACCAAGTTATCGTTGCAAACCCCGAGATATTATTACTACGAAGGATAAACAAAGATCGAAAGCTCTGATTCAAAATTATATTGCTTCACCCCCCCCCGAGGAATTGCCAAAACATTTGACTATTGACTCATTCCAATATAAAGGATTAGTAAATCAAATAATAGATAGTAAATGGATCGGTTTGAAAATAAATGAGTTGTTAGTCGTAGAATATTATTCCCGCCAGACTTGAACCTAACGAAAATAACAAAGAAAGATTCAGAGAATTTTGCCCTCTTTTCGACGAAGTAAATAGATCTAAGGACCTTGATCCGCATTTTTCTCATTCACGTATTACAAATAGATCAGTAGTAGGATTTTTTTTCTTTTTTGTTCTTTCCGATATTTGTATTTTACGTACCGCAGTAATGTAATTAGGAATAGAGAATTTCTGGAATAGAGAATTTCTATCAAATAAAAGTCTTATTGCTGGAATAATGGTATCAGTTGTTATTTGATTTGATACATTGTGGTCGGTCACGTTGGTGAATTAACAGAAACGGAAAGAGAGGGATTCGAACCCTCGGTAAACAAAAGCCTACATAGCAGTTCCAATGCTACGCCTTGAACCACTCGGCCATCTCTCCTACATAATCTTATTATTGACTAGAAACCGAGTGAATAGCGAGTCATTCATATTATTGCAGTACAGGTATGACCGATCAATGGTTCCATAGGAAAAATTCCTTTCAAATTTCCTATTTCTCAACACCAACTTCTCTCATCAGCTACCCCATGGGTCTATTACAATACAAATTCATGAATCGTCCCATGGATTTTTATTTCCATTGTATGGCATGACGTATACACGTCATGTAAACAAAACGGATGGTTACTCTACTCTATTTTATCATGGAATAATTCTTCTTTTTCCTCTTTGGATCATAACCAAATCAAAACTTCTCGAGTTATCAAAATCCGTAGTAAAAGAAAGTCCTTGGTTATTCAACTTAGATGAAATCTTAGATAATAGTTCCGTTCATTGGTATACTACGAAATTGTAATGAAATCCAATCTGATTCAAATATTTCATATCTCTCCTTGTCCAAACAAAATGGGACAATTTGAGCGGAAGGTCCACATTTTTAGAATTAGTCTGTTTTATGTTATTTCGTATTGTACAATTCCTTTGTTTGTGGGATCATTTTCCCCGAAGGGTAATGAAAAGAATTCTAATTATAGATTATAGAAAGGATTGCTAATTATGCCTAGATCTCGGATAAATGTAAATTTTATTGATAAGACCTCTTCAATTGTAGCCAATATTCTATTACGAATAATTCCGACAACTTCAGGAGAAAAAAGGGCATTTACCTATTACAGAGATGGTGCGATTTGATTCTTTTTTCTTCTTTTTTTAGACTTCAGTATTATGAGAAAGATATGTGATTCGGGATAGAAAGAACCAAATT